ATGAGTTCTATTACAAGGTATCGAGCCTATGAATCTATTCCCTGTTTTTTATTTGTGATTCAGTGGGTAGTCCTTGAATCTAGAAAGAATACAGAAATAGAATAAGAGTCCACTTCGAATTCAAATGAAGAAATAATCAAAAATGTTGTTTTGTTTCCAGATATCTCAATTGGTCAAATTTGAAGCAATTGCCTCCTTTCAATGAATGCCCGAAAGAACCGTTTCAAGTAATGAATATTATTCGTATTTCGAGACGAAAGAACTCCCTTTCTATTAAAATATTCAATATTTCGAAAAAATGTCGCTGGCTACTCATAGTCCCGGAATAATTGAGATCAATTTCTGAAGAATACTGTGATCAAAAATGAGTGGCAAAACAAGAGAGAAATTGGATAGTTATTGTTATAAGAAATCCAATCGTTTGATCATTAAGGAACCCAAAAGAAAGGATAAAAAGAAACGTCGATTGACAAAAGAAAAGAGAGATAATTTACAAGATATGATCTATCTGTATCTAATGTATCAATTCAAAATATTGGACCTAAAAGAAAAAGAGAAATTTTTTTCTTTATTCCGAAATGTTTTGATATATGAGATGAATCCATTATTTCTATTTGTTACTTGTTTTGTTACTGAATTGAGTTGAGTGGATTTCCATAATACACATAAAAGACCCTTTTTGCGGACAAAAACAGTTTCGTTTTATGGCTGTTCCATATACGTCGACTTTGGCTCGAATGAGCGTTCTGAAGAAACTTCAGTTAAGTTATGCTATAGAAAAAGAGGATTTTCCCTCCTGATGAGAAAGCATTTATTCTTCAGTTCATTTCAAAATACTTCAATTGGTACACGCAAGAAATAGGCCAATTCGGCAGCTTTTTGTTCAATTTCTCGTGGAGTCAAATTCTCATCAGTACGAGTCAAGGGAATAGCCCCCTGGCCTCCGATTTCCATATAAAGGACACGACGGGCATAAATACCCTCTTTAACTTCTATTCTGATGGACTGAATATCTTTCATAAGGAATCGAAGGAAGATGCGACGATTTTTTCCAGGAAATCCCCAACGAAAAATACACACTATTCCTTCTTTTCTATCGAATCGATCATAACCACTACCTACATTCCACGCAATTGTGCACCACAAATAGGAGCTAATAAAGAGACCTGCGATCCCATAGAAAGACATCACGATCCCTTGTGGAAAAAAAAGGATTTGCTGAGACGGAAATAAAGATATCAAATTCCTACCAAGATAACTCGAAGTTCCAACCAATAAGAATCCTAATGAACCTAAAAAAAGGATAAAGGCCCAGCAAAAATTACTTGTTTTTCGAGACCCCGTTATAAGTTCTATCCATATCTGTTCTGATCGCCAACTCATACTAGATCCAGTTGCATTTTATTGGAATTGAGAGAATAACCCAAATGAATTTGACTTTACTCTTTGTGTTTCCGAAGTAACTCTCATCAACTAGCACTATTCTGATGTGAACCTTTAGGAGTAATTCATCGAATTGGTTAGATCTAAAATAATAACATCCCCTTCATATGATCCCCTATAGATATCTACACACATTTAGATACATTGACTTTCCATTTCAGACATCCGCCGATCTTGATCTATTTGAAAATAGCTATAATTCATTTACCCATATATCATGTTTCCGCATGCATAAAAGCTCTTTCATTTATGTTCGGAGGAAACCACCCCTTATACCCTATTCCACTAAATAGATATCTGTGTTATGATTCAAGTCTAAGTCTTGAAAAAAAAAATGGATGGTCCCATTGGATCTAAAAAATCTTGTTTTTTTGAATAGGAAGAGATAAAGAAGCCATTGCCATTGCCGGAACTACTAGGCCTACTAAAGGCACCAAAACAGAGGGTAAGTCGAGATTTATCATAGAATGGGTACCTCGATTTTGTTATTCTTATATTTATATTGTTATAAAGATATCTTATAATAATTATAATTAGTAAGTATATAATTACTAATTAATTAGAATTCGTATATAATTATACTATAAGTGAGTATATATAATAATTGAGTATATAATAAGTGCAAGGAATGTAGAACTAAATAAATGGACTTATTCATTTCATTTTTCTACATGAAATATATGTATGATAATCCATTTATTATTCTTCTTCTTGTCTTATAATTTAAAAGAAAGAGTTTCTTACAAATTTCCGAAAGATTCGTTAGAATCCGATCCAACAGGGATTATTAGAAAAAATGGGGATTCTCGGGAGATATAGAAAGATGCAAGACTCTATATCTATATTTGAATTATATTATATACATACGTAAGAAGGGAATATGAAATTCGTTTTATTTGCCTTGCCTAATTTCGCGAAAGGAAAAATTTGCTCTTTTATCTTGTTGATAGAGACGTGATGATTACTAATCAGGAATATGGGTCAAAAAAAAGATCTCGAGAAAAAAAAAGCATTTTTCACAACTTTTGATCCTTTCTACAATTAGATCTTATGTCAC